GTAAATAAGAAGATTGTTTACGAATAAAAACTAAGAAAAATTCCCATTCAAATACATAAGAATTGTATAGGAACCGAAATAATCTTTTATTTTCTTTTGAAAAAACGTAAATAGATTTCTTCTGAGTAATGAGAAGACTATTCAAATTATGATATTCGTGAAGAAAGAACCGCAATAAATGTAAAAAAGGAACATCTTGAATCCAACATTGAAGAATTTGAACCAAGATTTCCATATGTATGGGATGAGGTATTAGTATATCTGAGACATAATTTAAATGTGATAATTTGTCCTCTAAAAAGGGAAAAATTGAATGAATTGATCGTAAATTATGATATTTTGGTATTTCTTTTTCTTCGAAATAAGATACTAATCGCAACGAGAATGGAATTTCTACAATAATTGCAAAACTTTCTGATATCATTTGAGAATGAAAATGAGAAAAAAAAAAATTATTGTGGTTGTATCCAACGAATCGATTTTGATTAGAATCATTAACCAAAGAAATCAAAAAATTCTGTTGATAGATTCGAGTAATTAAACGTTTTACAAGTACTAAACTAGATTTATTGTCATAACCAAAAACTTCCACAGGTTCGTAAAAAATCGAACCATTTAACCCATGATTATGAGCAAGTGCATAAATATATTCCTGAAAGAGTAGCGGATATAGGAAGTGTTGTTGCCGAGATCTATCCTTTTCTAAATATCCTTGTAATTCTTCCATTGATTTACATTTTTTCTACTTGAAACAAAAACAGTAGGCATTTCTTGGGTTATCAAATTATACATAGTGCAATATGGTCAGAACAAGGTATGTATTATGTATAAAAAAATATATATACCCCGGAAACAGAAAGTCCAATCAACAGATCTTTTTCCTATCCCCTTCTATCTAATGGGTTTATCCTCGTTATAATTACTAGAGGTTAAAAAATCTTTTATTTTTGCAACCCGATCGCTCTTTTGACTTTGGAACAAATTCTTTTTGTCAGTATACTGTTTCTTCTACACATTCGTTTCCAATCTATAATAGAGAATAGTTAGGATTTTTTAAAAAAGAAAAAAAAAAAAAAAAAAGAATCAAAGGACCACTCACAGGAGAACCTTTTCCCGCATCAGGCACTAATTTTTTTTAACGTCTAATTAGATCGGGTAATTATTCAAATAAAGAATAGAAGCTCGTTGCTTTTTTTTACCAGAATTGGAGCCGTAGGGCTCTATCCATTTATTCACTAAACCCAACCGTAAATGTGAATTTTTTTTGTCTTCCTCCTAAAATAAAAACAAAATTTTGGACTGATCTGGTAAGGATCGACTCCAAATTCTACTAAAAAAAAATAGGAATCTAATAAGAAATTAAGAAATTCCATTTTCTTCTTATTATTACGACATGCTGTTTTTTCCATCCATTACCTTTCAGGATCAGTCGCGGTTTTATAGACTCTACCAATAGTCTGGACGAATTCGTTACTTCATCCAAATGTGTAAAAGATCATAGTCGCACTTAAAAGCCGAGTACTCTACCGTTGAGTTAGCAACCCAGATAAATATGATTTGTAGATACGATCGAAATAAAAAAAATCAATTGAATTGCACTGTACAACTACGTCAAAACATTGAACTAACAAGAAATAGAAAGGAAAGATTTTATGATCAATTCTAAACACCAAAATAGCAAAATGAATGGATCGGATTCAAAAATAAAAAACAACGGATTCCCAATAGAAATATCAAAATTTACAGACCGCCCATTTTCTCAAAATTTGTGATTTTCGTTAAGAAAATACATCTTGTATATGTATAATAGTAAATCCGGCAAACCCATCATTTGACCGAAGTAAAGGAAAAACCAATTAGGGGTCGGAATAAACGGATCCGCTTATCTACGATCGAATTATATTTGTTCGATACAACATTGTCAATATGAATGGAAAACAAATTCAATTAAATTAATAATTAATTAATTATTGTATTTAAGTATTAAGTAAATCAAATAAGAATTCGTGTTGGATTGGCACAACATAAATAAGAAATTTAGATGAAAAAAAAAATAAGGAAAAGGTAGAGAAAAAGTATGAATACAACAAGAAAAGAGCAAATTTTGAGTAACTAATTGCCCAAAATAGATACTAGTTACCTTTTCTTGTTTATTTATTATTATTAAAAGAAATTTTGTTTTTTTTCTTTATGAAGGTCTTTCTTTAACTTTAAAATAATTCTGCCTTCCTTAAAATATCATGAACAGTTCCTGTAGGTTGAGCACCTTTTTCAAGGAAATAACGAATGGCAGGAACATTTAAATAAGTTTGATTCTGTATCGGATCGTAAAAACCCACTTTTTGAAGATCTCTTCCTTCTCTTCGGGATCGAACATCAATTGCAACGATTCGATAGATCGCTCATTGGGATAGATGTAGATAAATAATACCCCCCCCCCTAGAAACGTATAGGAGGCTTTCTCCTCATACGGCTCGAGAAAAAATGATTCTAATATTTCTGTATATTCTGTATATAATGGCAAATAGATCCATAAAATCATGAAGTCGACTATAATTTGAGTCGTTTTTTGTTCTTACTTACAGATACAGAAAAAAAGAAATATCATTCGTACTCATAACTCAAGTTGGGCAATTCTGAAAAAGTGCGAAGGTAACTCTTTAGACATTTCTTGAGTCGTCTCGAATCTATTTTTCTTCTTCATTATAATAAAATTAAAGAAAATTATTGAGACAATTGAAAATAGTGTTTCCTTGTTCCGGAATCCTTTCTCTTTACTTTGTAAAATCATTAGGTTTAGACATTACTTCGGTGATCCTTATTCCTTTTCAAAATGGCAGCAACATACCTTTTGTTTTTTGTTATTTCTTTCTATGAATAATACGAAAGATTAATTCCCTTGTAATATAATACACTTTTCATTTTCATCGAAAAAGTTTTACCAATTTCGACAAATTTTACTTTATTTATTTTATTTCAAACTTGTTCGAATTTTAACCCTTCGATTTCAATATTGAGGATATATTTACAAAGTTGGTCTAACTTATTAATTGTTACTAACCCTAGATTCTTCCCCCCGATAAATGAATCAATACTTTTTGTTCGAGCTCCATTATGTACTATTCCTATTTACCAACCTAACACAAATTAGGTTCCTAGCAAGAACAGAACAAACTATGTCGATTCAAGAGCATCTTCATTCCTATAGAAAATGGTGGATGTAAGAATCCACAACGAATCATGTCCTTCAAGTCGCACGTTGCTTTCTACCACATCGTTTCAAACGAAGTTTTACCATAACATTCCTCTGATTAAATTTCGAACCGGTATGGAATTGATTCAATATGGAATCATGAATAGTCATTGGCTCAAATGAAACAGATTTCTAAAAAAGACGAATAAACGCGTTTACTTAAGTCTTATTTACATCTTCAACAGATTGTTCGGGATGATGAATCATAAAAAGGATCATCCCCTTTTTTTTCGAACACATAAATGAAAAAGTAATTAAAAAAGAAAGGCCTTTACTTAATAGACTTAATAGAATAATAGAATAGATTTTCAATGATATTTAAAGGATCACAGATCCTTTTGACTTAACCAAGGGAAGGGGCCGCTGTTACTGAAATAGAACAATACAATAATAATACATAATATCTATTATACAGCATACAGACCAATTTTGTTTTACTTCAGATTCAAGAATCTTTCCTCCAATTCCATAAAAATGGAATATATAAATTTTCATCCATCCAATCATTACATTATATTGATTTCCAATTATTCAATTGAATAAGCTAAAATACAAAAAAAGAAAATGGGATCCAGATCAATTTATTTTTCCTATTTTTTCCTTAGAAGTTTTAAGACGAACGATGAAATGCAATTAATACAAAAAACTACGTAATCTTTAGTCTCTACATAAAGTGTGGGATACACCATTTATTTTCTTTAGGCTTTCCTTGGGGAATGGAATAGAAAAAAGACCTTTTTTTTTATATTTCAATTCAGAATGCACCATGTGCGAATTCCCATTTCACGGGTATGGAACACAAGGTTTCCCTAAGTAACTAACTTCAATATGAATATGAGTATGAGCATACTCTGAATGGGAATGATCCACCCCCAATTCTTTTTTTAATTAAGAATTCAAAGAAATATCTTTATTTCTACCCGTACATTGAATTCAGAACAAAGAAGGGGTTGGGTCACACATTATATATATCCAATATCCAAGCAAAATTAAACAGAAAATTGTGAAAGAGAAGAATCTTTCGTTTCTGATGGAGACGATCTGGGACGGAAGGATTCGAACCTCCGAATAGCGGGACCAAAACCCGTTGCCTTACCGCTTGGCCACGCCCCATTTAGATTTCTATTCGACACTAATAAAGACTAATATTGGTATTGGTCATTCGTCAATCCCAGCCCAAATACATATGAAATACATTGTTGCTAGGATTCAACACATGTAAATATAGAATCACAAAAAATTCTTGATCAAATTATTGATCATTACATAAAATTCAATTAAGATATTGTACGAAACTATAATTCCTTGTATTCTCATTTGAGAATGAAAGGAAAGATTTTTTATTTGGGAGAGTTCGAAGAAAAAGAAGGATTTTTTGACCCGCCTTTTCATTTTTCCTTCATAAAAAGAACTCAACCAAAATCAAATTTTCTAATCTACAAGAATGAAATGTTTGTTATGCTTAATATCTTTAGTTTAATCTGTATCTGTCTTAATTCCACCCTTTATTCGAGTAATTTTTTCTTCGCTAAATTGCCCGAGGCTTATGCCTTTTTCAATCCAATCGTAGATGTTATGCCTGTCATACCTGTACTATTTCTTCTATTAGCTTTTGTTTGGCAAGCTGCTGTAAGTTTTCGATAAAATTTTGAATACTCTGCAAAATTCATGATTTATTCGAAAAAAAAAATTAGAAAATAAAAATGGATAAGATCAGATAAGTTTTACATTATGAACCCTCGATTCAAAAATCGAAATTCTTGTATATTGAATTGAATGACCGCGGTGATAAATTTGGATCAACTTATTTCCTCGTTCTGACATTCCAGTAAACAAGGACTTTCTAAGAACCCACAATACCCAATAACGGATATGGCCAAACATTTTTGGTAATGAAGGAATCAGAACCTTTCTTTTCTTATTACCTTATTATCTTATTACAAAGTAGAAAGAAATTTGTTGAAAATTACTTTTTTTTTCAAGATTCAAGAAAAGACTTCATTTTTGGGGTGTTATGCCAAAATAACGTATGTGATAAAAAATAGGCAATCTATTTCCTTTTTCTAAAAAAAATAATCTTGGAGATTGTGTAATGCTTACTCTCAAACTCTTCGTTTACACAGTAGTGATATTTTTTGTTTCTCTCTTCATCTTCGGATTCTTATCTAACGATCCGGGCCGTAATCCTGGACGTGAGGAATAAAAAATGTTGAGTTTTCTTTATTTTTTTTTATATATTCCATACATTTAACATTTCCCTATGATGAAAAAATAAAAGGATCCCATTTTTTCAAATTTGAAAGTCTGAAGTGATCAGAGGGAACGGAGAGAGAGGGATTCGAACCCTCGGTACAAATAACTCGTACAACGGATTAGCAATCTGCCGCTTTAGTCCACTCAGCCATCTCTCCCAATTCAAAATTGAAATTTTTTTTTATGTGATGTGAAGTAAAAAGATTGAAACAAAAAAAACCTCGTTTTCTTTTTTTAATTATTTATTAGTAATAATTTATTATAAGATAGGATAAAGTAACGATAATAATATAAAAATAATAGAAATAATATATTAAAAAAAAATTTTAAATTATATAATTATATATTAAAATGGATAAGATATCTACGAATTTGATCAGTAATTCAATTTAGATAATGATTCGAAACAGAGATCTTATCCCCAATAGAATAGATATAGACAGAATCCCTTACTTCATTTCTTTGATTTTGTAAGAAAGGTTCATTCCCCCGGCCCGGTTAAGTACTGGCCGGGCCATTACATTATTTCTTTTTTTGTTCTGATAAATCATTTCATAGATCAAACAATTTAATTATGTATGATTTGATATCAAATCAAAAATTCTTTGTTGTTATTGAAGCAACAAAGAAAATGTCTATCCCCAGTCCTATGATAGAAGTGCCATTTCTTAGTAGTTAGTATTATTAATACTATACTAATAATAAGAATACTATTAATACTATAGAATATGAAAGAATATTTTTCACATTCTTATTAAGTATTAAGTATATAAATATAAGTATTTTTTTCTCAATTTACTTAATTACTAACCGGAAAAGAACACATACATATAACAATTAATATTAAACAATATTAAAAATGAAACACACATATGTTATAACATATATAACATAACTCATTTACTTGTTCAAGGGACAAGCTTTATTTTATTTGAACATTTGAAATCCAATTGATCCGATTGATCCGAATTCAAATTCATAGGATCTGGCAGTTGAAGGGGAAGTTGAAAACGAAAAAAGAAATGCGGAATTCATCATTTTTATGTTATGGTCCAGCTTTAATAAATCCCTGGATTCGGAATGTCAGTTCAGTAATGACTTCCAGCAAATGAAAAGGATGACTTTTCATTTTATTTTTATTTAATTTAATTATATTAATTATATTTAATTAATTATATATATATATATAATTAAATAATATAAATTATATTATGAATTAGGATCAAGTATGATCAAGTCAAGTTTTATTTAAATAAGCTGCTTTCTATTCTTCGCCTATTTTTTTCAAGTACCTCCAGCGGGACGAAGTGCCAACACTAGAATTGTCATGAGTCTGATGCTATCTTAATTGTATCTCATTCCTTTGCTCATTCCTTTGTTCGACAAAAGGTTCATTCATATATAATAATGGAGATATGTAGCGGGTATAGTTTAGTGGTAAAAGTGCGATTCGTTCGATTAATAACTTAAATAGTTAAGGGATCTTTCGGTTTTTTCATATTCCGATCAAGATCAAAAAAAACTTTATTTCTTAAATTTAAAAGGTTTAATCCTTTTTCCCTCAATAGCATATTTGAGGAAGACTATACATTCTCACGATTTATATCCAAGGGTCAATTCCAAATTGAATACAAAATGGGATTATGGAATCGCGGAGCATAATTTTTTTTATTTCAATTGGATCAAATCTTCCAATTGAATGAGTATGAGTAAAGGATCTATGGATGAAGATACAAAACAAAAGTGTATTTCCAATCGTAACTAAATCTTCCATTTTTGTGTTGTAAAGGGAAGATTGAAGCCAAATAGCTAGAAAACGACGGTTTTGGTTTACTAGAACCGTCAGCATATTTATTGTTTTAGCTCGGTGGAAACCAAATTCTTTTCCTCAGGATCCCTCGAATGGAAATATGGAACGAAGTAACTAGATTAGGCAGATTTGGTATAATCCCCTCCTCTAGAAGGATCATCTAAAAAGCTACTCGCTTTGGATG